AAAATAAAAAATCCTTTTTATTTTATTCTTAAATTTATTATTTCTTATTCACTGGTTTGTATATATATATATATATTTTTTTTTTTTCAAAGGGGACAATAAAAAAGGACGCGATTTCAAACCTAAATAGACTTTTTTTCGAATTAGTATAATTCTTCAGAAATCTTTGAAAAGAAATCTATATTCAAATCAAAAAATTAGAAGTGATTAAATAATATTACTAAGTTACTGTCAATAAAAAATTATTTGTTTTTTTTATTACTACTAAATACTAAAAAAAATTGTGATTTTATACAGATACAGAAAAAGTTAATTATAATTCCGTATTACAATAATTTATATACATATATTTACAATAATTTATATACATATATTAAGAATAGAACAAAGATTTACACGACAAAAAACTACTTAATCTTTATTATATAAAAAAAACTTTACCTAAAACAAAGTTATTTGAGTTTGATTATTTAGAATAATTAAGGAATGAATTTGAATTCTGGAATTTAGTGATTGTCTTCCAGCACACTAAGTGAGCTTTTTTTATTTGCAAGAAAGATTATTATAATCGATATTTTTTTTACATATGATCTGAAGAAATCTCATAATTTTTTTGATAATATAATCTAAAAGTATAGATTAATTAAATAAGCACTCTCGTACGGATTTCAAACGTTAAATAAAAAAAATTAATAACCAAATAAAAAAGGTAAAAAACCGTTGGGTTTTAAACTTTTGAATATCTTTTTTGTTTTGAAAATAATATATAATAAAATTTGAAAGAAAAAAAAAACTCGATATGGAGTAAGAAAGAATAATAAATGTCTTTGACATCCAATTATACCACTGAAAAATTTTTTTTTTCATTTTTGAATGGCAGTTCCAAAAAAACGTACTTCTATCTCGAAAAAGCGTATTCGTAAAAAAATTTGGAAAAGGAAGGGATATTGGACATCCTTGAAAGCTTTTTCGTTAGGGAAATCACTTTCTACAGGTAATTCCAAAAGTTTTTTTGTACAACAAAATAAATAAAAAAACACTATAATAATTAGAATTAGCCTAACTTAAAAAAAAATTTTAGAATACATATAACAAAATAGGAACCAAAAGAAAAAAAAAAGACAATATATAGATAAAAAAGAAAGGTTCACCCCTTTTTTAGTTCCAAAAACGGGATTCTTTTTTTCCCCATCACTACACTAATAATAAATAAATAAAGATCTTTTATTTCCTCATTAAGAGGAAATAAAAGATCTTTAAGCCAAATTAATAGGTTCTTCAAATTAAGTTTCAGTGAAAAAAAAAATTAACTTTATATATTATTTCTCTGAATTATTATATTCTTTACTTGGAATGAAATTCCTAAAAGCAGCTGTCCACAATTAAGTGAATATTAGATAATAATAATAAATAATAATATATGATTTTTAAGTGATCAAAAAATCTTATGTTTGTAGAATATAAAAAGATGCATCAAAATAAATATTTTGATAATTATTTTTTTAATTTCTCTTGAGCAATTAGGAAAATCTGATTTTAGTTAAAATTTCTAAGGATTTTGGAGAAGTTTTAATTTTTAGAAAAAACATTTTTTTTATTAATGGAACTGATAAGTTGAATTTATCCTTTTTTTTTATCATATAAATGAAAAAAACATGATAAAGAGCATTTAGGGTTTTGTCTTTGGGTTGAAGTCCCAACTACTTGAATTTAGTTACATTTTTCATTGTATTCTAGAAAAAAAATATCAAGGACAAAAAGTAAATTTAAATAATTTCAAATAACTCAGATAAAAAAAAAAAAAAAAAGATCTTAATTGAATTAAAACCCCCAATACCTATTGAAACAAGTTTTTATTCATTAAATCAATTGTGAATTCCAGTCAATTGACTTCTTTATTTCATTTTTTATCTCGACGATTGAATATTGAATAAAAACTTGTTAGTATTGTTTTGAACAAGTTGCCGCTATGGTGAAATTGGTAGACACGCTGCTCTTAGGAAGCAGTGCGATAGCATCTCGGTTCGAGTCCGAGTAGCGGCATAAGATCTTATAAAAGAGATATTATAAGTTTTATAAGAAAAAAGGGTTTATAAGAAAAAAAATACCCGACTTTTTTTTCTAAAATCGGGTAAAACCTAGTATTAATTTATTAATTTTTAACAAATTTTTTATGATTTTTTCAATTTTAGAGCATATATTAACTCATATATCTTTTTCGGTCGTTTCAATTGTACTGACAATTTATTTTTTAACTTTAGTAGTTAATTTAGATGAAATCATAGGATTTTTTGATTCATCAGATAAAGGAATCGTAATTACATTTTTTGGTATAACAGGATTATTATTAACTCGTTGGGTTTATTCAGGACATTTTCCATTAAGTAATTTATATGAATCATTAATTTTTCTTTCGTGGGCTTTTTCAATTATTCATATGGTTTCCTATTTTAATAAAAAACACAAAAATCGCTTAAACGCAATAACTGCGCCAAGTGCTATTTTTATTCAGGGTTTTGCTACTTCAGGTCTTTTAAACAAAATGCCTCAGTCTGCAATATTAGTACCAGCTCTCCAGTCCCAGTGGTTAATGATGCACGTAAGTATGATGATATTAGGCTACGGCGCTCTGTTATGCGGATCATTATTATCAATAGCTCTTCTAGTGATTACATTTCGCAAAGTCAGACCTACTTTTTGGAAAAAGAATATCAAAAAACAAATTTTACTAAATGAATTATTTTCTTTTGGTGTACTTTACTACATAAATGAAAGAAATTCTATTTTACTACAACAAAACAGTAATTTTAGTTTTTCTAGAAATTATTATAGGTATCAATTGATTGAACAGTTAGATTTTTGGAGTTTTCGTATTATTAGTTTTGGATTTATCTTTTTAACCGTCGGCATTCTTTCAGGAGCTGTATGGGCTAATGAGACGTGGGGTTCATATTGGAACTGGGATCCAAAAGAAACTTGGGCATTTATTACTTGGACTATATTTGCAATTTATTTACATATTAAAACAAATAGGAATGTTAGGGGTATAAATTCTGCCATTGTGGCTTCGATAGGTTTTCTTTTAATTTGGATATGCTATTTTGGCGTCAATCTTTTAGGAATAGGTTTACATAGTTATGGTTCATTTACATCGAATTAAAGAAAACAGTAACAAAAAAGGAATCCAAATAAAAAAGAATAGCATCTATATCTAACTTCATATAATATAAGTTAAGAAATCTAATTTAGTAAATAATCAAGAACCTTTTGAATCAAGTAGTACAATGATTCAAAAGGTTCTCACAATACAAAGACCAAAGACTTCTGATTACAATTTAATTTAATGCTTTTTTTTATTTCCTGAAAACTATCCATAAAAATAATTAGATAAAATGGATTCGACCTTGTCACTTGCTAATGAGAGCACAAAATCAGGATAAATCCCAATACCAATTATGGGTAGAAGAATAGAGATTGAAAGAAATAACTCTCGGGGTCCGGAATCAAAAAAAGAAAAATTTTTGACATTAATTAACTTGTATCCATAGAACATTTGGCGTGACATAGATAATAAATATATAGGAGTTAATATCATTCCAATTGCCATTACAAAAATAATTAAAATTTTGGAAATTAAGAAATATTTTTGGCTGGTAATTATTCCAAAAAAAACAATTAATTCTGCAACAAAACCACTCATGCCCGGTAATGCAAGGGAAGCCATCGATAAAATAGTGAACATTGTAAATATTTTTGGAATGGAGATAGCCATTCCACCCATTTCATCAAGATAAACAAGCCGAATTCTATCATAACTCGTTCCTGCCAAGAAAAAAAGTGCAGCACCAATAAATCCATGAGAGATTATTTGTAAAATAGCTCCATTAAGTCCAGGATCCGTTATAGAACTAATACCTATTATTATAAAACCCATATGAGATACAGAAGAATAGGCTATTCTCTTTTTTAAATTACGTTGACCGGGAGATGTTGAAGCTGCATAAATTATTTGGATTGTACCGACTACCAGCAACCAAGGAGAAAACATAGAATGGGCGTGAGGTAATAATTCCATATTGATTCGAACCAACCCATAAGCTCCCATTTTTAATAAGATTCCGGCGAGAAGCATACAGGTACTGTAATGTGCCTCACCGTGGGTGTCAGGTAACCAAGTATGTAAAGGTATAATCGGCAATTTGACAGCAAAAGCAATAAGAAATCCAATATAAAAAAGTATTTCGAGTGTGACAGGATAGGATTGATTAGCTAAGAGTTCTAAATTTAATGTTGGTTCGTTCGAACCATATAAACTTATACCTAAAACTCCTATTAATAAAAAAATAGAACTTCCTGCTGTGTATAAAATAAATTTTGTAGCTGAATACAGACGTTTCTTTCCACCCCACATGGCTAAAAGTAGATAAACGGGAATTAATTCTAATTCCCACATGATGAAAAAAAGTAGAAGATCCCGAGAAGAAAATGATCCTATTTGACCGCTGTACATTGCTAACATCAGGAAATGGAATAATCGGGAATCCCGAGTAACTGGAAAAGCCGCTAAAGTCGCTAAAGTAGTAATAAATCCCGTCAGTAAAATAGTTCCTATAGAAAGCCCATCTACTCCCATTCTCCAGTAAAAATCAAAAAAATTGATCCATTTATAACCTTCGGACAGTTGAATTAATGGATCGTCCATTTTAAAATTATAACAAAAAGCGTAGGTCGTTAGAAGAAGTTCTAAGATACAAATGCATATAGTATACCATTTATTGACTTTATTTCCCCTATGCGGGAGAAATAACATTAACGAACCAGCAGATATTGGAAAAATAACAATTATTGTTAACCAAGGAAAATCGTTCGTGGTAAAGACAAGATACACCAGGTCCAAAGAACGCGTACTCAAAAAATATATATAAATAAAAAAATATAATTTAACTTTTTTGAGTACGAGTACTTGTCAATAAAAAAAATAAAATGTATTCCAAATTTATTCAAATGAGGTTTTCGATAACGTATCAATAAGCTAGACCCATACTTCGAGTTGTTTCATGCCATAAATAAACTCGAACGCTCAAAAAATCCGTTGGACAGGCGGATTCACATCTCTTACAACCAACACAGTCCTCGGTTCTTGGGGCGGAAGCTATTTGCTTAGCTTTACATCCATCCCACGGTATCATTTCTAATACGTCTGTAGGGCATGCTCGAACACATTGAGTACATCCTATACAGGTATCATAAATTTTTACTGAATGTGACATAGGATCGATAATTTTTTGAATGTCATAAATTTTCAATCTAGTAAACTTCTAACTGAATGATATATTAAAATACTAGATGAAGCAATGATTTCCTTTAATAGAATTTTTGTAATGAATTCTGGCTCAATTGATAAAAAAAAAGGGGCTAAAATACTTTGATTTCTTAGATTTTCACAAATATAAACTAGTGGGTCATAACCTATTATATATCCAAATTGCAATCTATAATTTTTTTATTTATGCTACTTATTTAATAAGGTCGATTGGTTGATGCGAGTCGATTTTCTGTTACGATAAATTGACGAGACTATAGCTAATCCAATAGCTGCTTCAGCAGCTGCAATTGCTATAACAAAAATGCAGAAAATATCCCCTTTTAGTTGGGAATTATCAAAAAAATCAGAAAATGTTACGAAATTCATATTAACTGCATTGAGTATAAGTTCAAGACACATAAGAGCCCTAACCATATTTCGACTAGTGATCAATCCATAAAGACCAATCAAAAATAAATAGGCACTCAAAACAAGTACATGTTCGAGTATCATTCAGCAACTCCTTATCAATTTTGATTCATTTCAATATGAAAAATAATTCACCGGATTCAATCACCTAGAATATAACAAAAAAATACGAATAAAAACTAGATTAGGTAAAAAAAATTTCAAATATATATCAAATATAAAAATTGATATTTAAAATATGAAAAAGTATTCAATCAAATTTAATTGAATGAACGGAAAAATCATAACATACGCAAAGTTTTCTTTTGTCTTTACAAATTCAAACGGTTTTTATTGACGAGCCACAGAAATTGCACCTATCAAAGCAACTAAAAGAATTATTGAAATGAGTTCAAATGGAAGAAAAAAATCTGTTGATAAATGAATTCCTATTTGTTGACTATTACTTATTAAATCTTGCTCTAGAATCTGGTTTAATCTTGTAGTCCAAATAACCCCGTACCACGACGTATCGAGAATAGTAGAAAGTAATGAAAAAAGAATAGTTGTACAAACCAACGAAGTAATCCCATTCCCAACGGTCCACAGATTGAAATCTGTGGAATATTCTGAATCATTCATGAACATCACAGCAAATATGATTAAAACATTTATGGCCCCCACGTAAATAAGGAGTTGTGCAGCAGCTACAAAATGGGAATTTGATAGAATATACAATAAAGATATACAAAAAAGAACAAATCCTAAGGAAAAGGCTGAAAATATTGGATTGGGAAGTAATACCACTCCCAGACCTCCTACTAGAAGACCGGATCCCAGAAAAACTAAAAGAAAATCATGTATTGGTCCAGGCAAATCCATTATATTATTAAAATAAGAAAAAAATCGAAACCCTTTTCATGACCTTATTAATTTAACCGGGAAATTTGTTTTTAATATGTTTCTAATAGAGTTAAATTAGAATCTAATGGATATGAATTGATGTAGATACAATTATTAGACAGTTTCTCGTTTTTTATTCTAAAGCGTATTTTCAACCTATCTATTTCAAGAAAGGAATTACGAATATATTATATTAAAAGAATGAGCCTTAATACTTAATATTATTATATAAATACACTTAATATTATTATATAAATACAATACAAGTTTTTAATTAAATTCTTTATATAATTCAAAAATTTTGAATTCTTTTTTTAATCAAATTAATGGGTTTACCCATTTTTTGTTTGAGGTGAATTCAAAATTGTTCGAATAGTGTAATCGTCAATTACTGACATTGGTAAACGACCCAAAGCTATTTGATTATAATTCAATTCGTGACGATCATAAGTTGAAAATTCATATTCTTCAGTCATTGACAAACAATTTGTTGGACAATACTCAACACAATTACCACAAAAAATACAAATTCCAAAATCAATACTGTAATTAAGCAATCGTTTTTTTCGAATATTAGTTTCCAATTTCCAATCAACAACAGGCAGATCTATAGGACATACTCGAACACATACTTCACAAGCAATACATTTATCAAATTCAAAATGGATTCGACCGCGGAAACGTTCGGATGTTATTAATTTTTCGTAGGGATATTGAATAGTTACAGGTAAACGATTTGTGTGGGATAAGGTAATCATGAAACCTTGACCAATATATCTTGCAGCTCGTAGGGTTTGTTGACCATAATTCATGAACCCGGTTATCATAGGAAGCATATTGTAATTATCTATGAATAATTTTATCTTTGTTTCTTTCTCTTGTTTAAAACAAATAATGAATATGTTGGATTCATTTTAAATTTAGAGTGAAAAGAGTTGGAAAGAAGTTGTTAATAATAGATTACCAAGGGAAATAGGTAAAAGAAATTTCCATCCAAGATTTAATAGTTGATCCATTCTTAGCCTAGGTAAAGTCCATCTTGTTGCGATAGAAATGAACAAGAACAAATAAGTTTTAGCTAATGTAATAAAGATACCAATTGTTGTTCCAAAAATTTGATCCCTTTGAAATAGCTCCAGAATAGATATATACGGAATAGAAATATTCCAACCGCCTAAGTATAGAACTGTTACAAATAATGAGGAAATTAATAGATTTAGATAAGAAGCAACGTAAAATAAACCAAATTTGATACCTGAATATTCAGTTTGATAACCTGCTATTAATTCTTCTTCCGCTTCTGGTAAATCAAACGGTAACCTCTCGCATTCTGCTAGGGAAGAAATTAGAAAAATGATAAAACCTATAGGTTGACGCCACAAGTTCCATCCCCAAAAACCATATTTTGATTGTGCCTCAACTATATCAACTGTACTTAAACTGTTAGATAATCCTAGTCGGCGATAACATTACTATTTTCACCGCTATTACAAAACCGTACATGAGGTCGTCGCCTCATACGGCTCCTCGGGGGCCATAAATAAATCTAAGGACCAGATTAGTATTATTTAGATGGATATGATGTGTTCTAAAATAGATTAAATAGAAATATATCTGAGGTCCCGAATTATACCGATGGAATTCTGTCTGCTCAAATTCTAAGAATAAAAAAAGCGCTTCGGAATTCATCTCATCCTTTACAAATTTTAATTTCTATTTGTTGAGTAATAACTAAATCCTTTAATAAAATACTCCTTGTAAAAATAAAAATAGGTATTTCAGCTCATCGTAATTTTCGATTACGAAAAAGAATTAGACATCCTATTAGTTTATTATTCATGACAGAAATTCTATTTTATTTTCGAAATATATGAAAAAAATATCCTTGTTTCATTCCTATTCTTCTTTCTTTTTTAGAAAAAAATTATAAAAAATAAAGGATTATTTCGTTTCTGATAGTCATTCCATTTATCGGTGGATAGGAGCATACTCTGAATCGGAATCTTGGGGAGTACTGTCTGATCATTTCTACTAATTTCAAGCCCCAATTAACCTTCTTTTTTTTGTTATCTTATGTTATGCATAAATATCCTTTTCAGTTTGGTTAATCTCTATTACAAATTCTTTGTGTATTTTGGTGTTTCTAACCATCCACTCACTTTTACCTAATTGCCGCTCACTTTGTATATAATACATGTATGTTAATCTATATAACTGATAGTGAAAACGTCATGTGGTTATTTAACCCGCTTCAAGCCAGGATGACTAATCAACCAACCTTGGGGTAAAGTGATTCTTACACTTATGTTTATTTCTGTTTAACCTTTGTACATAGGAAATGAGACTCAATTTTTCTTTTTACTACTAATTTCTGAGCAGTTTTTTTTTCACTCATATATAACTATCAAATTCCTTTTATTAAGATTAACTTCAAAGATAAATATATATTCCGTTTTTTAACTTATTTTTTAACTTATTCGTCTAGAAGAAACGGAATAGTCAAAATAAACGTTTATGTTTCAACGAATCGCACGTAGAGATATTGATAAAACACATAGAGTTAATGGTATTTCATAACTAATAGATTGGGCAGCAGCCCGCAGACCTCCTAAAAAAGAATATTTATTATTTGATCCATATCCTGACATAAGAAGTCCAATAGGAGCAATACTTGAGATGGCAATCCATAAAAAAATACCGATATTGAGATCTGCTAAAACAAGGTGATTGCTAAAAGGAATTACTGAATAACTTAGTAAAATTGAGATAACTGCTATAGATGGTCCAATACTAAATAAAGGAGTATTTCCTCTAGATGGACGAAGATTTTCTTTGAAAAGTAGTTTTGTCCCGTCGGCTAGAGCTTGAAGAATTCCCAACGGGCCGGCGTATTCAGGTCCAATACGTTGTTGTATCCCGGCAGATATTTCTCTTTCTAACCACACAATTACTAGTACACCTGTTATGATTCCCAATACAAGAGAAAATATAGGGACAAATATCCATATGAGTCCATAGACCTCTTTTAAAGATTCCAATCTAACAAAAGAATTTATAGTTTGGACTGCTGTTGCATAAATTATCATTTTAACGATCAACTTCTCCCATAATTATATCTATGCTACCGAGTATCGTCATAATATCAGCCAATTTCATTCTTTTAACTAGTTCAGGAAGAATTTGCAAATTAATAAAACCCGGTGGTCGGATTTTCCATCTCCAAGGAAAACCACTTTGATCTCCTATGAGAAAAATTCCCAATTCCCCTTTTGGAGCTTCCACTCTTACATAAAGTTCTTGTTTCGATAATTCAAAAGTAGGAGAAGGTTTTTTACTAATGAATCGATAGTCAAAATCATTCCATTCTGGATTCCTTTTTCTATCAAAGCTTCGGCTTTCTAAATTCTCATAGGGACCCCCCGGAAGTCCTTCCAGAGCCTGTTGAATAATTTTTATGGATTCTGTCATTTCGCTAAGTCGTACTAAATAACGAGCTAATGAATCTCCTTGTTTTTGCCACTGAATTTCCCATTCAAATTCATCGTAAGACTCATAACGATCAACTTTACGAAGATCCCATGGTATTCCGGATGCGCGTAGCATTGGTCCGGATAAACCCCAATTTATTGCTTCTTCCCCATCAATAATCCCAACCCCTTCAACCCGTTCTAAAAAAATAGGATTTCGTGTAATAAGTTTTTGATATTCAACAACTTCTGTTAAAAAATAATCACAAAAATCCAAGCATTTATCTATCCAACCATAAGGTAAATCAGCCGCTATTCCTCCAATACGAAAAAAATTATGCATCATTCTCATACCGGTGGCAGCTTCGAAGAGATCATATACAAATTCTCGTTCTCTAAAAATATAGAAAAAAGGAGTCTGTGCACCAATATCTGCCATAAAAGGGCCGAGCCATAACAGATGAGAAGCTATACGACTCAATTCCAGCATAATTACTCTGATATAGCTGGCCCTTTTAGGAACTTGAATATTTCCCAATTGTTCTGGTCCATTTACTGTTATTGCTTCTGTAAACATAGTAGCTAAATAATCCCATCGCGTTACATAAGGTAAATATTGTATAATTGCTCGGTTTTCTGCAATTTTTTCCATTCCTCTGTGTAAATAACCCAATATGGGTTCACAGTCAACAACATCCTCACCATCTAGAGTAACAATTAAGCGAAGAACACCATGCATGGATGGGTGGTGAGGTCCCATATTGACTATCATAAGATCTTTTCCTGTAACTGGTCTCTTCATAAGTTTTTCCTTGATTCGTTCTGGCATGAATTAGATTGCTGAAAAATAAAAATTCAAGATCTAAAAAATTAACTAATTCACAATTTTTTAATTTAACGAGTTTTTAATTCCCGAATATTCAACTGATTAATTAATTCTTTATAACGTACTCTATTTTTTTTTGACAAATAAGCCAGCAGCCGTTGACGTTTTCCCAGAATTTTTCGTAGACCCCTCTGAGATAAATAATCTTTTCTGTGCAATTCCAAATGTGAAGTAAGTCTTCGTATCTTATTAGTGAAACTAAATACTTGAAATTCAACAGATCCCCTGCTTTCTTCTTTTTGTTCTTGAAATGAAATGAATGCATTTTTTATCATAAAAAGAAATCCTTCCCCTTTTAATATGAATTGAAAGATATGAATTTTACGGATCAGTAATAATAATGGTAGTTTTTTTGTACAAGGATATGAATTTAATTATCAACTGAGGATTCTGTAAATTTATTTCTGGATCTGCTCTGATTGGTATCTATGTCATTGATTAAATTAATCTCATGTATAAAGATTGAATTTAAAACAAACCCTCATATTTGTGCATACAGTTGGTTTCATATAACGTAACTTATATATTATATATAGTAAAAAGGATCTATCATTAATGAATTGGAAATCGCGTATACATGTGTATTCTTATCATACTGAAACGATTTCCGTTAGTAGTATTAAACCAATAGCGATTCATACAAGCTAAATCTTCTAATCTAAAATTGGGCCAAAGAAAGGATTTGAATTTAATTAGGTTATTTTTATCCTTATCAAGATCTTTCTTTTTATGCAAAACTGTGGTCAAGTTTTGAATATTCTTATCAAATCTTGAATTTCTATCGCTCGCATTTTTTTTTTTTAAGTTGAAACAAATTAGAATTCGAAATTCTCTACGTCGTTTAGGGGATAGAATATTTTCAGGGACAAAAAAATCATAATGATTTTTTTTTCTATTTACAGTTTTGTTTTGATATTTTGTAATGGATTTTTCCATTTTTTTTTTGTATCTTTTACTTATTTTGTGTTTATTTTTCTGAACCAATGAAATACCTATGGTTCTATATATAATACGTTGTCCACCGTTTTGTACAGATAAACGGACAGGTTCAACAATCAATATTGCTTTTTTTAAAAAATTTTTCAAAGTGGAATTCTTCTTAATCATTAGAAGGTCTAGGCTCATATCTCCTCTTTCAATAGAAGATATTACGATTTCGGTTGGATTTTTTAGTCTCATCAAGAGACAGTATACTTTTATATTATTGAGAATTTTTTGATTAAAAAGAGAATTCCATCGCAATTGAAAACGCGAATGTCTTGTGAGAAATAAATCAAGTTCCAGTTCTGCATTGCTTTTTTGATTTTTACGTCCTTTTTTCGTCAATTCTTCATACATTTCGTTAAGAATTTTTTCTTCGTTTGATAGAGCTGATTCAGGATTTATTTGTTGTTCGTTATCTGATTCAAGCTCTACTTCATCGGCCAATTCGTTTTCTTCGTTATTTAGATTATAAAATAGAAGGGATTTATTTTCATTTGATGTTATAAAACTTGTTTTCTTTCGAGTGATCTTTTTATTTCTGTTTTCATTAAAATTAAAAAGAAGTAATTTGATTGGTATGACCCACGGTTTCGTTTTATATGTACTAGAAAATAATAAAAATTCTGGAAAGAAAAAAAATTCAAAATTTGTTATACAAGGATTTAGTATTTCTTCATTCATTCCCATCCAATCAAAAAAGAAACTTTTTTGGTTGGCAAGACTAGTCTTAGTTATTTTATCAATTCTTTGATAATTCTGAACTTTAGTATTAATATATTTTTTTTTACTCTTGGTATCAACCCAAGGCTCAATATTTACTTTTTTTGTAAACCAAAAGTTGAGAATTCTCCAATCCAAATATTTTCTATGCTGAATTTTCCCTGTACCCCGAATATTATATTTTTCTAGAAAACAAGAGACTAAACAATTATCTAGAGCAATGCCTATAGACATGTCAAATTTTTTTTCTGTAGAATTAATAGATTTGTAACAAAAAAGATTATATATAGAATCTTTTTTTAAATTATGTTTTAGATTTAATAAAAAGTTGGCCTCAAAAAAATTCTCTTTTTTGGAATTATCAAATTTCTTTTTTTCATATGAATCTTCTTTGGTTAAACTTGGATTTAGAACTAGAGAGTCTTGGTTTATTTTCGTTTTCCATTTTTGGGTTACTAATCTAGCCCAAGCAACCTGAGGTAAATTGTATTGATAATGACTTCGTAACCAGTTTTTCCATTGATTTACTTCGGAATTAAAAAAGGTTTTATCTTTCAATTCATAATGAAAGATTCCTTGTTCTTGAAAAAAATCCTTTATTTGATTCTTAACAAAAAAGGAGGTTATGCATATGTTATATTCAAGAACAGCCTTTAATTTAGAAAAGTTACTAACTTTAATTTGTGATAATTTGTAAAATACATATGCTTGTGATAAAGAGCATAGGTCATAACTAATTTTTTTTTTATTGGATATTAAATTTTTGATAGTCGAAATAAAATAAATGGTATTTTTTTTTTTATTAATTTTTTCTACTTTTTCGTCATTCTTGTAAATATATTTATCAAGAATTGTTTTTGTTGATTCAAAAAAAAGTTGTGTAGTAATTCTTGGAATATTACTGATACCTAGAAAAATAGCTATAGACAGTTGTTCGATGCAAAATTTTATAAAAAAAATGGATTTACGAATTAATCGGGTATTTTTTCTTTTGAATGTCTGCCAAATTCTTTTTGCTGACTCAATTATTTTAGAATCATAACGCAGTTTGGTACAACTATTAGTTAGGTTTTCTTTTTCTTTTTTTTTTGAAATTTCTTCTATTTGATTTCTGATTGTCTTTATTCTATCAATCAAATTTTTTATTTTGTTTTCGCTGAGTGAAGAATTTCTCCACTCCGTGGATTTATTTTGAACAGATAGTTCATAAATCATCTGATTACTCATTATTGAATCTTTTTTCGTTTCATTTAATTCAAATATTTCTCTCGGGCCAAATACTGGAATTTTTTTTGGTTTTGAAAGGTTTTTTTTTTTTACTTTTATAAAAAGAGAGTTTTTGAGAATCCAGTTTTTAATTTCTTTTGCGACTTTTAGGAAAATTGTTGCTCTTTCTTTGAAAATCCCTAAAACCAGAAAAGGCCTAGTTTTTAATTTTTTGATTCTTTTTTTTAATTCTTTAGGAATAGGTTGAAAAAAAGAAGGCTTTTTTTTGGCAGAACCAAAGGGTAGGTCGGTTTCCAGTCCCCAAACTGTTAAAAAACAAAAAGCATTTTTGGCTTTTGTTTTTTTTAGTCGAGCCTTCTGAGATGATTGAAATTTAGATTTATGCCAAGGTTTAAGATAAAAAGGAAATAGGATTTTTATCTGAATACCCTCCGTTAACCAGTTTTTTGGAAATTCTGTTTCGGATAGTTGAACCCCATTATAAGTGCATTTAACATGCATTTCACGTTTCCAATCCTTTAAATCCTCAGACCACTCGGGAGTTTGCAATAATAACATACGGACGCTATTTTTCATTATTATCAATAAAGGTAATATAATATATTTTCTAAGAATAGATTGAGTTATTAAGAGAAAACCTCTTATTGTTTGAGCAAAGAGGAAGCTATCCCAAGTTTCTGCAACTTCTAGCTGTCTTTTTTCTTCTATTTTTGATCGCTCTTCTTCTTTTTTATCAATTTTTTTTTTTTTTTTGTTTTTCCACATAAAATTTCTAAGAATTTTTTTTTTTAGTCCCTGTATATCAAACGAAAACAAAAAAGGTTTATCTATTCTATCAAAAAAAAGGGGGGAATGTGCTTTTGCTTGATAAAATTCCCAAATAACAGTTTTACGCCTTTGGGAACGCATGGATCCTTTAATTATATCTCGACGAAAATCAGATTGTTGTGCATAACGGATCAAAGACACTTCATCGCTTTGATCAAAAATTTGATTATCAGTAAAAATCACAACACGTTTTCCTTTTTTTGAACGAATTCCAGTCTCCATTGGTAGAGTATCTTCGTGTTGATTTTCCAATTCTTCCAATTCACTTATTA